CGAGAACGAATTCCTTATTTATAAACTATTTTCGATGAGAATTTTTATTTTAATTGAAAAAAAAATCTTTCTATATAGATAGATATTGAAGTGCTATCTCGGATTCAAAAAAAAAAGAGAATCATTTCTTTCAATACTCACTTATTATTAGTTAACAATCCTAATCCTCATATGCTTAATTCTGATAGGAAATAAAATAGTAAAATAATTATTCATCGAATGACTATTCATCTATTGTATTTTCATCAAATAGGGGGCAGGAAGATTCTATGGAAAAATGGTGGTTCAATTCGATGTTGTCTAACGAGAAGTTAAAGTTAGAACATAGGTATGGTTTAAGTAAATCAATGGGAAGTCTTGATGCTATTGGCCATACCAGTGGAAATGATGAACCCCTTCTAAATGATATGGAGAAAAATTGGAGTGATAGTGTTAGTTATAGTTTCAGTAATGTTGATTATTTATTTGGTATCAGGGATATTTGGAGTTTGATCTCTGATGACACTTTTTTAGTTAGGGATAGTAATGGTGACAGTTATTCCGTATATTTTGATATTGAAAATCATAGTTTTGAGATTGACAATGATAGTTCTTTTCTGAGTGAATTAGAAGGTTTTTTTTCTAGTTTTTTGAATAGGGGGTCTAAGAGAAACAATCACTACTATTATCATTACATGTATGATACTCAATCTAGTTGGACTAATCACATTAATAGTTGCATTAATAGTTATCTTCGTTTTGAAGTCAGTATTAATAGTTCCATTTCAGGTGGTACTGACAATTACAGTGACAGTTACATTTATAATTTCATTTGTACTGAAAATGTAAGTGGTAGTGAAAGTGGAAGTTTTAGTATAAGAACTCGTAATAATGGCAGTGATTTCAATATAAGAGGAAGATCTAATGATTTCGATATAAATAAAAAATACAGACATTTATGGGTTCAATGCGAAAATTGTTATGTATTAAATTATAAAAAACTTCTTAGGTCAAAAATGAATGTTTGTGAACAGTGTGGATATTATTTGAAAATGAGTAGTTCAGATAGAATCGAACTTTCGATTGATTCGGGCACTTGGGATCCTATGGATGAAGATATGGTTTCTATGGACCCCATTCAATTTCATTCAGAAGAGGAACCTTATAAAGATCGTATCAATTCTTATCAAAGAAAGACAGGTTTAACTGAAGCTGTTCAAACAGGCATAGGTCAACTAAACGGTATTCCCGCAGCAATTGGGGTTATGGATTTTAAGTTCATGGGAGGTAGTATGGGATCTGTAGTAGGTGAGAAAATCACTCGTTTGATTGAGTATGCTACTAATCGATCTCTACCTGTCATTATTGTGTGTGCTTCTGGAGGAGCACGCATGCAAGAAGGAAGTTTGAGCTTGATGCAAATGGCTAAAATATCTTCTGCTTCATATAATTACCAATCCACTAAAAAGTTATTCTATGTACCAGTCCTTACATCTCCTACAACCGGTGGAGTAACAGCCAGTTTTGGTATGTTGGGAGATATCATTATTGCTGAACCTAATGCGTACATTGCATTTGCGGGTAAAAGAGTAATTGAACAAACATTGAATAGGACAGTACCCGATGGTTCACAAGCGGCTGACTATTTATTCCATAAAGGCTTATTTGACCCAATCGTACCACGTAATCCTTTAAAAGGTGTTCTAAGTGAGTTATTTCAGCTCCATGGTTTCTTTCCCTTGAATCAAAATTCAAAAAATTAAAGTATAGCACTAGATTCAGTTATTTTGTTTGTAGCGAACAAGTATTTAGTTCATCATAATAAAAAAAAACTAAGAAAAATGTTCTTTGGTGATATAAGTTACACTTTCTAGTAAGAGTCAGAAGTTTCGGATAATTTTTTTTCTTCCGGATCCAGATCCATTTTTTATCTTACCCCTATTCATGATTAGGTATTATGAACCTCTATCAACAGGATAAAATAAAAAAGTGAATTTCTCTTTCCGAGGAATTCGAATTTTGGGAAAAAAAAAGAATTTTATCTGGCTATCTTACGCATTAATTAAGATAGACAATAATGAAAAAAATAAAAATAAAAAAAAAGAAATATCAAATATGGAAATGAAATAAAATAATTTCTACATCTATCGCATTTTTACTATGAATCCCTGTTTGTTGGATCCTATTATTTAGAGTCGCGAATTCATAATGAACTTCATTTTCATAAGAAAACTCCTTTAAAATAAAAAACTCCTTATTAGATTAGAAAGAAAGATAGAAAGAACATAAGGATGGGAGAAGAAGAATAATAAAATTTGTAAAAGAAGATTACCCTATTTATATTCGTGTAGAAAGATGAATAGGTACACTTAATTTAGTTCTACATTTTTGCACTTATTATCTATCCTTTTTTTTCTTTAAATTTAATATTTTAATATTATTTTTATATTTCAAATTTCTATTTTAATATAAATATATTATTTAGAAATTATATATTTATATATACTTAATTGTTTATATATACTTAGTAGTATAATATTATATAAAATACAATAGTCAATATTACCTAATATTACTTATAATAGATATACTTATCATATCATAAGATATCTTTCTAATAGATACAAATATATAGATACAAATATTAAATCGAGGCACCCATTCTATGACAGATCTCAACTTACCCTCTATTTTTGTGCCTTTAGTGGGCCTAGTATTTCCGGCAATTGCAATGGCTTCTTTATCTCTTCATGTCCAAAAAAATAAGATTGTCTAGATCCAATGGGACCAAATCCTATCAATTTATTTCAACACTGTATCATAATACAGATATTTTTTTAGTGCAATATGGTACGATATGTGGCTCTTTCCACACACAAATGAAAGAACTGTTATGTATGCGGATACATGCTATCTGCATAAATGCATGTATATATATATAGCTGGTTAAAAATGGATCAGTAAATATTTTTAATAGAAGGTCAATGTATCTAACCAATTACTCCACATCAGAATAGTGCTAGTTGATGAAAGTTACTTCGGGATCAAGAAAGGTAAAGTCAAATTTGGGTTATTCTCTCAATTCCAATCGAATGCAACTGGATCTAGTATAGTATGAATTGGCGATCAGAACATATATGGATAGAACTTATAAGGGGGTCTCGAAAAACAAGTAATTTTTGCTGGGCCTGTATCCTTTTTTTAGGTTCACTAGGATTCTTAGCGGTTGGAACTTCCAGTTATCTTGGTAGGAATCTGATATCCATATTTCCATCTCAGCAAATTCTTTTTTTTCCACAAGGAATCGTGATGTCTTTTTATGGGATCGCAGGTCTGTTCGTTAGCTCCTATTTGTGGTGCACAATTTTGTGGAATGTAGGTAGTGGTTATGACCAATTCGATAGAAAAGAAGGAATTGTGTGCATTTTTCGTTGGGGATTTCCTGGAATAAATCGTCGCATCTTCCTTCGCTTCCTTATGAGAGATATCCAATCAATCAGAATTGAGGTTAAAGAGGGTCTTTATCCTCGTCGTGTCCTTTATATGGAAATCAGAGGTCAAGGGGCTATTCCCTTGACTCGTACTGATGAGAATTTTACTCCACGAGAAATTGAACAAAAAGCTGCCGAATTGGCCTATTTCTTGGGCGTACCAATTGAAGTATTTTGAAATGAATTGAACACAATAAAGAATAAATGTTTTATCGGCATGGGGGAAGGAACTTGCTAATTCCTTTTTTAATACAATTGAAGTCTTTTTGGAATGTTCATTTGAACAAAACATGTTAGATTATTCTATTTCCTCCTTCCTTTGTCGTGGCGACTCCCATAGAATAAACCAAAAAAGCAGGAGGGCGCATATGGAATAACTATAATAAACTATACTATAATAAAGAAGAAAATTAAGAAAAGAAGAAATTTTTGTATACCATTTGTATACCAAAAGTATTTCGTATGCGTATGGATCCCAACTCAATTCTTTTCTACTAGAAAATTTCTACTAGAAAAAAGACTAATCTAAGGCTAATATAATAAGTAAGGATTCATCAAATATATCCAAGATTTATTTCGTAATACGGAATTCATCTCATCTTTTTAGGCCCAAAATTTTGATGATACCTTTTTTCCTTGGTTGTGGCTAGGCGGTGAAACATTTCGAAATAATTAACTGAGGGGGGTTTTCGTTTCTAAATCCGATTCGTTATTTTAAGTGGGTTTTCGAGTATTCATAGAAAGGAACAAATGAAGATGAAATTGCTTCGAATTTGCCCATTCGAATTTGCCCGATTGAGATATCTAGGAATAATATTGATTTTGCATTTTTATCCGAAAAGGGCGAACCCTTATCCCATTTCTATATTCCTTCTAGATCCAAGAACTAAATTCAATTTTGACACAAAAATTGGAATGAATAGACCCATAGGTTCAATACCTTGTTATAGAACTCGTGCTTCAGAGAAATATCATATAGAGTCAACGAATGAAGCAGGTTCATTAACGATTCAATTCACAGATAAAAAATGAAAAAAAAGAAAGCATTGCCTTCTTTCCCATATCTTGTATCTATAGTATTTTTGCCCTGGTGGGTCTCTCTCCCATTTAATAAATGTCTGGAACTTTGGGTTACAAATTGGTGGAATACCGGGCAATCCAAAACTCTCTTGAATATCATTCAAGAGAAAAACGTTCTAGAAAGATTCATAGAATTAGAAGAACTCTTTCTGTTGGACGAAATGATAAAGGAGTACCCGGAGACACATATACAAAAACTTCGTATAGGAATACACAAGGAAACGATACAATTGGTCAAAACACACAATGAATATCATCTCCATATCATTTTGCATTTCTCGACAAATATAATCTCTTTCGCTATTCTAAGTGGTTATTTTATTTTGGGTAATGAGGAACTTGTCATTCTTAATTCTTGGGTTCAGGAATTCCTCTATAACTTAAGTGACACAATAAAAGCTTTTTCGATTCTTTTAGTTACTGATTTATGGATTGGATTTCACTCGACTCATGGTTGGGAACTAATAATTGGTTCGTTCTACAACGATTTTGGATTGGCTCATAACGATCAAATTATATCTGGTCTTGTTTCCACCTTTCCAGTTATTCTAGATACAATTGTGAAATATTGGATTTTCCATTATTTAAATCGTGTATCTCCTTCGCTTGTAGTCATTTATCATTCAATGAATGAATGAAGAACTCATTTGATCTCCTGATATCAATCAAATAAATCAGAATCTTTCTTCCTTTATAAAGAAACCATTTTGAATCTTACTTAATTCTTTATATTTTATTTCTACCAGTTCAAGGTATTCGTCCTATATTACAGTACAACTATTCCAGTACAATGACAGACTCGTGCATAGGGAACTTTACTAGTTCCCTATCTAATTTATTGTAGAAATTCCGAGATCCATGATTGGACATGCAAAATAGAAATACTTTTTCTTGGGTAAAGGAACAGATGACTCGATCCATTTCTGTATCGATCATGATATATGTAATAACTCGAGCATCCATTTCAAATGCATATCCCATTTTTGCGCAGCAGGGTTATGAAAACCCACGAGAAGCAACTGGACGAATTGTATGTGCTAATTGCCATTTAGCTAATAAGCCCGTGGATATTGAAGTTCCGCAAGCTGTGCTTCCTGATACTGTATTTGAAGCAGTTGTTCAAATTCCTTATGATATGCAACTGAAACAAGTTCTTGCTAATGGTAAAAAAGGGGGTTTGAATGTGGGTGCTGTTCTTATTTTACCCGAGGGATTCGAATTAGCCCCCCCCGATCGTATTTCTCCTGAGTTGAAAGAAAAGATAGGAAATCTGTCTTTTCAGAGTTATCGTCCCAATAAAAAAAATATTCTTGTGATAGGTCCTGTTCCGGGTCAGAAATATAGTGAAATCGTCTTTCCCATTCTTTCCCCCGACCCTGCTACAAAGAAAGACGTTCACTTCTTAAAATATCCCATATATGTGGGTGGGAACAGAGGAAGGGGTCAGATTTATCCTGATGGTAGCAAGAGTAACAATACAGTCTATAATGCTACATCAGCAGGTATAGTAAGCAAAATAGTACGTAAAGAAAAGGGAGGATATGAAATAACCATAGTTGATGCATCGGATGGACGTCAAGTGGTTGATATTATACCTCCAGGACCAGAACTTCTTGTTTCAGAGGGTGAATCCATTAAGCTTGATCAACCATTAACAAGCAATCCCAATGTAGGAGGGTTTGGTCAGGGAGATGCAGAAATAGTGCTTCAAGATCCATTACGCGTCCAAGGCCTTTTGTTCTTCTTCGCATCTGTTATTTTGGCACAAGTTTTTTTGGTTCTTAAAAAGAAACAGTTTGAAAAAGTTCAATTGTACGAAATGAATTTTTAGGTCCAGAGATTCCTTAACATTTGGTAAAAAGTGCCGATTTTTTGTCCATCGATACAATTATGTATGATCAAAAAATTCTGTAAATCCTTTTGCTTGCTTTGTTTATACTCTTTTTGTTTTGCAGGACGCCTGGAATTCATTACTTGTATTCCATTTTAGTAATAAACAATAGGCATACAAACAAATACAAAAGAAGAGAATACAAGGCAAGGATGATAAAAATGAAAGGAACAAATACTTTTAGGAAGGATTACTAGTCTTCCTAATCTTCTATTCGACGCAAGACGACACAAGAAAACGGGTGAAAATTCCTTTTTCTTGTGTCGTCTTGTATCAAAATAATAATTATTTTTTTCCTGTTCATCAAAGATTACTATTCCTTTCCTTCTTTTCCGGGTCTATCGGAACTCCTTTGTTTAGATTCATAAGAAGTGGTGGACAAACAAAGGAAAAAAAGGATTATGGGTGAATAAGTTATTGAGCAAATAGAATTTATTCACTTATTCAATATCTTCACTTAATAAGTTAAACTTCTAACTTAGAGAAATTATTCAAACAAAAAGACTGTTCTGGTTGAAAGGCAGATTTTATTTTTACGAATATCCAAATCTTTATTTATTATATGATCAGATATATGATCAGAGTTTTTATTTTATTTTTAGAGTAGTTTTGATTAAGGTTCTATTAGTTTAGTCTAGAAATGATTTGCAGGATGTCTCATCCCTAGAAATCAATATAATTATTATATTGGATTATAGATAAAATTGATTGATTCGTTCTTTCCTCTTGCTTCCAGTTAATATTTTGGGGGAAGGGCAGGGACTATGAATCAACCACTAGATTCAATTGTTCACAAATATCATTAAGAAACAAAAGAATAGAGTGGTTTGAAACATCAGAGCAAAGGATCCTTTTTGTCATTTCTACAAAACAAATATAATATTTTGATTATGCTGACTGGATAACTAACCAATTTGTAGGTTATGGAATAGATCAAAGTCTCATTATAAGAGTAAGAACTCCGCGGGCCCTTTCCGCTCTAATCAGACAAAGGAGGGTAAGGACCCGCTAAGTTCTTACTTTTTCATGTCTACAACCCAGCTCATCCGATTACTAGAG